AATAAATCAGAATTCTCGTGGAGAATGGTAGGATATATGAAATTCCAATGACCGTTGGATATGATTTGATCAGGTCCTGAATAATCAAGAACCCCCCCTTTTTTACCGTAAGGATTCGAACTAAACAATTTGTGTCTCACTTGATCATTAGTCACGGAGAGGTCAGAAATAGATCTCCGTTCAACAGAATGAACATTCATTTGATCTTGATCCTTGTGGAGCGAAAAAGGCACTATACTGGATCTGCACAGAGCTCCTGATAATATCCATAAATGACTTGTTTTGGGTAAGAGATGAACATTACCATATTTATATTCAGGTGCATGGTACACATCGGTACTCCAGTGCATTTCTCCCTCTGAGTCAGAATAAATATGTTTTCGAACTTTCTCTTTAACTTTATTAAAATGGAAAGTGGATGTTCCAGCGCGAATCTCAGCAATCACTTGTTCTGATTCTACATATTGATCGTTTTGAACTAAAAGAAAACTTTTGGGTGGAATATTCACATTATGTAGAATATCGTGACTCTCAATAGTTACATACAGGTCTATATAACATAGAAAAGCAGGATGCCCATGACGTGTACGTGTGGGATGAACCAAATCCTCATTGAATTTTATTTTTCCCTTAAAAGGAGCTCGTACATGTTCTGCAGTACCACCTGTGAATACTCCACCGGTATGAAAAGTTCTTAATGTTAGTTGAGTCCCCGGTTCGCCGATTGATTGACCCGCAATAATACCTACTGCTTCTCCTAATTCGACCAGGTCGCCATGAGTGGGACTCTGACCATAACATAATCGACAGATCCAAGATATACTCCTGCAAAGAAAGGGGGTTCGAATATATATTGGTTGTGTTCGAAAGGTTATGAATCGAGTGACAAGTCCAACCCCAATATCTTTATTTTGAGCGGCAATGCAACGTGGGCCCATATATATATTGTATGCTAATACACGACCAATTAGTGTTTGGACCCAAATTCTTTCCGTCATCCCATTTCTAGGACTCACGGAAATGCCTCGGGTAGTGCCACAATCTGTTCTACGTACAACAATGTGTTGAACTACTTCAACAAGTCTACGCGTGAGGTATCCAGCATCTGATGTTCGTACAGCAGTATCCACAACTCCTTTGCGGGCTCCGTAGCAGGAAATGATATATTCCGTTAAAGAAAGTCCTTCGCGTAAATTGCTTTGAATCGGTAAATCAATCATTTGTCCTTGGGGATCCGACATTAATCCTCTCATACCTACTAATTGGTGTACCTGAGATGCATTTCCTCTAGCTCCCGAAAAGGACATTATATGGACTGAATTAGAAGGATCAGTCATCCTAAAATTAGGATGCATTTCTTGTCTCAAATATTCACTTGTAGCATACCATATCTCAATGGATTGGCGTAATTTTTCTACTGTGTGTACATTCCCATAATGATGGTGCTTTTCTAAAATGAAACTTTGTTGTTCAGCATCTTGGACTAGCCACCCCTTAGAAGGTACTGTTAAAAGATCATCAATTCCTAATGAAATGGATGTAGCAGTGGCTTGCTGGAAACCCAGAGTCTTTACTTGATCCAGGGTGTGCGATGTATATGCCATTCCGAAGTGATCTATTAATCTGCTAATAAGTCGTTTCATGGCAGACCCATCTATCGCTTTATTGTAAAAGAACAGATCAGCCCATTCTGCCATAAGTACTTCTCCATTCCGCTGAGTAGGATTCGCCAATGGGTTTGAGTCAGTGATTCGAAGACCTCCTTTACTGGATCTCGATTCATGTAGAAATTAAGGAATTATGATTCCAGTTGAACCGGAGAGATCCAAATTCCCGCGGTATTACATAATTCCTTAGCTTAGGTACCATATGAGTAGGCCTGACAAAACCCCTGTGTGGCTTCTTCTATTTCTCGAGAAAAAGAAATATGACCAACGGTGGTTCGGGTGTATATACAAAGGGTTTGTTTTTTTATACGTCTTACTATTAGATAGTGCCCATAAATTTCATGATAGGTACCCAAAGATTCATATTGAACTTCGACAGGAACTTCTCTTGAGGCAATGACACGTTGATCTAGTCGCCACCGAAGCCACAAAGGACTATCTAAATTGATTCGTTTCTGCTGATAAACTATAAGTACATCATAGGAACTACAAAAATAGGGCTCTTTCTCTTTCGTAGTATATTTATACTTATAATCATTAACTGTTTCATTTTGATAGTTTATGCGATTCCATGGATTATACCTATTTGCACAAATACCTCGACGATTCCCGATCGTTAATACATAGAGTCCAATAAGCATATCTTGGGTTGGTACCGAAATGGGATCTCCAATAGCCGGAGAAAAGAGATTCATATGAGAAAACATAAGTAAACGAGCCTCCGCTTGCGCTTCCAAAGATAAAGGTACATGAACAGCCATTTGATCCCCATCAAAGTCTGCATTGAATCCTTTACGAACTAATGGATGTAAACAAATAGCACGTCCACCCCC